TAGTTTATCCAAGAGTTACTCAATGAATTTGTTGATTGGAATCGCGGAAGGGGTAGATGTCACAGATGATGAATCCATTTCTTTTTATACACCTGCCACTTTATGTGCTGTCTATAATGATAGAGGAATCAAAAACTTTCAATTGAACTTAGTATTGGTATTTTTGCTTATCTCTTATTTTGCAAAAATGGAAACTTAGGTAAGTGCTTTTTGATAAACATATGTATCAAAAAAAATATTTCATTTAGCTTCTTCATGCCTACTATAACTAGTTATTTCGGTTTTCTACTAGCGGCTTTAACTATAGCCTCAGTTCTATTTATTGGTCTGAGCAAGATACGACTTATTTAAAATTCATATTTGAAATGCACAATTCATAAAAAGAAATCTTTCTGTGAGATTCCCTGTATTCTATAATTCTGTACTATGTCAATTGACAATTCTTGGTCATTGAGATTCAATGGTAATTCGGATTAATATTTAGGTATAGGTATTCCCTCCTTTTTCCCCTTTCAAACAAATTGAAATGATTGAAGTTTTTCTATTTGGAATCGTGTTAGGTCTAATTCCTATTACTTTAGCTGGATTATTCGTAACTGCATATTTACAATACAGGCGTGGCGATCAGTTGGACCTTTGATTAATTAACACCTCTTTCACATTTTGATTGACCTCCTCCTTTCTTTAATACACAGGAGGTCAAATTCAGATTGCTGCTCAAGTTAGTAAAGCTGTTTCGGTCTAATAAGAAGAACGGAATCACGCTCTGTAGGATTTGAACCTACGACATCGGGTTTTGGAGACCCGCGTTCTACCGAACTGAACTAAGAGCGCTTTCTTATCAGAAAAGAGAAGACTGGAACGAAAGGATTTTTTTGTAACTCCAATACCTCTTCTATGACTCTATAGTAGGATCAAAATAGTATGATAAAAATGAAAGAAAAGATTATAGATGCCCAATTTGAATTGATCTCAATTAATCCCTCCTTACTGCTCAAAGGAGAAGTAATAGGTAGGGATGACAGGATTTGAACCTGTGACATTTTGTACCCAAAACAAACGCGCTACCAAGCTGCGCCACATCCCTTCCCTTGGTCTATAATGTCATTGTAGAGAATTTCTGTCTTGTTTTCCATATTGCTCCCCCGTTGCTATATACAATTTAGCTAGCCATTTCGTCTTTTTGGTCTCATTTAATTTCAAATTGAATATATATAGAAAGAATATGGAATATATTAGATATAGAATATCTATATTCTATATATAATAATTCTATATATAATAGTAAAAGATTTATATACATATGAAATACGGAATGGAATCCATCGTAAAAATAAACGAGTCTTTTTCGGGAATGCTTGGGGATGCACTTTTTCCGTTTTAAGAAAAAAATCTTATTTACCGGATCAATGTACCCTTCCATTTGGATTAGGAATTCGGTGGACAACTATAACTATAAGTGTTCCTTAACCTCATATGCATCTGATCATATATGTATTACTATTATCTACTCCAATAAAATATGTATTCTAATAAATAAAAGAAGGAGGTTTTTCAATGCGAGATCTAAAAACATATCTCTCCGTGGCACCGGTACTAAGTACTTTATGGTTCGGGTCTTTAGCAGGTCTATTGATAGAGATTAATCGTTTTTTCCCGGATGCGCTGACATTCCCCTTTTTTTCATTCTAGTTATTGACATAGGAAGGAATAACGAAGATTAGAGCTATAATTAAATAGCTGTGATTTTCTCTTCCTCTTTTCTCTTTTTTCCCTTTTTTGTTTGTTTAGAATAAGGGAGGAAAGAGAAAGAATAAAAGTGGATTCGCCAACTGCGAGACTCGAATTCAAGTTGGAATTCAATAATGAAATATTCTTATTGTACTCTGATTTGAAAGATAGTTTTTCAGTAGTTGTATATTATTCACTATAATTGAGAGTTGGAATTCAATAATGAAATATTCTTATTGTACTCTGATTTGAAAGATAGTTTTTCAGTAGTTGTATATTATTCACTATAATTGAGTATTGATATTGATTGCAGCGAAATCTTTCATAATTGAATTTCAAGTTAGTCACTTCTATTTTTTCTTTCCTTTCTTCGTCTTCTTCGTTTCGGATTGAAAATAGAAGCGTTGAGTCAATCAAAAGTCCAAGGGAGGTTCATGGCCAAGAGTAAAGATGTCCGAATAAAGGTTATTTTGGAATGTACCAGTTGTGTCCGAAACGGTGTTAATAAGGTATCAACGGGCATTTCCAGATATATGACTCAAAAGAACCAGCACAATACGCCCAATCGATTGGAATTGAGAAAATTCTGTTCCTACTGTTACAAACATACGATTCATGGGGAGATAAAGAAATAGATGGAACCTTGCGTGTGACCCTTTCAAGGAAGGGGAAAAATGACATTATATATAACATATATAAATATAAACAAACCAAATCCTCTTTATTTCTTCTTTTCTAAAATTCATTTTAGATTCGACCGAAATAGGATTTTGGGGATAAGGAATAAACTAAGCAAACCATGTATAAATCCAAGCGACCCTTTCTGAAATCCAAGCGATCTTTTCGTAGGCGTTTAAACTAAGCAAACCATGTATAAATCCAAGCGACCCTTTCTGAAATCCAAGCGATCTTTTCGTAGGCGTTTGCCCCCAATCCAATCGGGGGATCGAATTGAGTATAGAAACATGAGTTTAATTAGTCGATTTATTAGTGAACAAGGGAAAATTTTATCTCGACGAGTGAATAGATTGACCTTGAAACAACAACGATTGATTACTATTTCTATAAAACAAGCTCGTATTTTATCTTCGTTACCTTTTCTTAATAATCAGAAACGATTTAAAAATAATCAGAAACGATTTAAAAATAATCAGAAACGATTTAAAAATAATCAGAAACAATTTAAAAATAATGAGAAACAATTTAAAAATAATGAGAAACAATTTAAAAATAATTAGCTTTTCTTTATAATCAGAAACGATTTAAAAATAATCAGAAAAAATTTAAAAATAATCAGAAACGATTTAAAAATAATCAGAAACAATTTAAAAATAATGAGAAACAATTTAAAAATAATGAGAAACAATTTAAAAATAATGAGAAACAATTTAAAAATAATGAGAAACAATTTAAAAGAACCGAGTCGACCGCTAGACCTACGGGTCTTAGAACCAGGAAGAAATAGACTTACTCTTTCTTTACTTGAATCAAAATTCCAATCCGAACTCAAAGGCAGATTGAGGTTTTGCTCGAAAAACTCGAGCATCTACATTTGATTATCGTGTCGTAAGAAAAAAAGAATTGGGGAAGAAGAAATCTTTTTTTATTGAGTGTGTTCATCCATTTTGACCCCCTTCTCATATTTTATCATATTCTATCCATTATCCATTTTTACTCTACCCTCCCGGAGTTCATTCTCCGGGGAACTCTGTTTAAAGTATTCCTGCGGATTCTTTCCAATCTACCTTTTTTATGATCTCATTAGAAATAATAGAAATGGAATTCTTATTTGAGATAGCTATTTGTGCAAGTATTTTACGATTAAGAAACAACTGTTTCTTGTACAGATCGTGTATTAATCTACTATAACTATAGGATACCCCCATTTCGCGAATTACTGCGTTTATTCGAGTGATCCACAAACGACGAAAATTTCTCTTTTTTCTATCCCTATCCTGATGTGCCGAATCCAAAGCTCTTATTTCCTGTTGACTTATTGTTCGAGTAAGTCTTGAATGAGCCCCTTGAAAGCCTGATACAAAGGAACGCACTTTTGTTCTACGTCTCCGAGCTGTATATCCCCGTTTAGTTCTGGTCATTGAATAAATGAAACTTTGACGAATACCGAATGGATTTCCCTTCTTTCAGTTATTCTTTGTCCCCTTTCTAGTCTATTAATAACAAAACAGATTTTCCAATGTATAAACAAAAAATTCCAATGGCTTTGGCTACTATAACCTTCCCAACCACAATTTTTTCTTTTTCTAGGCATTTCACTTAGAAATAAGAAGTTTTATTCTATTAGGTATCAAAAATAGAGGCAATAAAAAAGAAATAGAAATGGATAAAGAAATAGTGGATTCCATCGTTTCTATGGTTACTTCTTAAACGGTGAGGTCTTCTCTATACACCGGAGCCTTTACCTTAATACTTAAAAATACTTAAATACTTAATTTAATCAACCTTATTGGTAACTTGTATAGTTCACATTCTTTGGCTCTACCCATGAATTATCCAGTAATAGGTCTTTCACAACGAGATCTACCTATACAGTAACGGTATTTTATTATGAAGGTTGGCTGGGTAGCTGACCATGTTAGTCCGTTCTTGCAAGGGGCATAATCTTTCTGTTTTTTAACTAAGATTTCCTCCGCGTAATGGATAATCATTTGCTACCAATGGAGAATTGCTTCTCATCTTAATCTTAAATTGAGATGATTGGGGTTGCACCAATGGAAACCATAAATTTCATACACAATAGAGGGATATGATAGATTTTCTTATTTTGAGTTTTTAGGTAGTGAATGGAATTCGTTTTTACATTCTATCCTTTTTACATTCTATCCTATTCATAGGGGTGGATCATTGATACTGGAAAAATAGGTTTCTTTTGTCCCAGCTCATGATCTGAACGAGTCGCACATACACCCTAGTACACGTTCCTCGACGCTGAGGGCATCCCCGAAGGGCGGGGGATTTTGTGACATTTCTGATTGGCTGTCTTGTATTTCTAATAAGTTGTTTAATAGTTGGCATGTTGAATCATAGAATAGACATAATGGGCTGGTTTAGATCGACCCTAACCGCATGAGTATGCATTGCTTGTATTTAATATATTCTATTAACTCAGTTTAATATTCTATTAAACTTAAACTCAGTTAAGAAGATAAAACCTCAAATCGCAAATTTGCTCGAAATCGGGCTATTGCGCTACAAGATCAACAATTCCATAAGCTTTTGCTTCTGTTGCTGACATAAACAAATCTCTGTCCATGTCCGCCCATATAATTGCGAAGGGCTTGCCCGTTCTTTGTGCATAAACCCGTGTGACGCTTTCACGCAGTGCCATGCTATTTTTACTTAAATACTCATATTTCATATGGCGAAGGCATAGTCTTCTTTTTTCTCTCAAATAAAAAACCCATTGGCGCCAAGCGTGAGGGTATGCTAGACGTTTGGTAATTGTTCCTCCGACCAAGATAAAAGATGCCATTGAAGCGACTACTCCCAGAGCCAGTGTATGTACATCTGGTTTCACGGATTGCATCATATCATAAATGCCTATTCCACACATTATTGATCCGCCGGGAGAGTTTATAAATAAATATTGATCTTCGGTCTTATCCTCAATACTGAGAAATGTTATAAGACCTATAATTTGATTTGAGATCTCTTCCTCAAGCTCTTGGCCTAAAAAAAGTAGTCTTCGTCGATACAAGTCGCACTATATGTCAACCCAAGACCCTTCTTCGTCTCCAGGAATGAGAAACGGTATTTTTGGAACACCAATAGGCATTAAATGCAAGAAAAAAGAACTCAATTAGATTTCACTTTGATGTGGAAACATAACAATTGGTTTATTGTCTTTCTAATATTGTCCTTTATCGGATTTTATCCATAGATTCGAAAAATTCATAAAAAAAGAAGGGAAAATTCTTACAAATAGGCCCTTCTAATGATGAACAAGTATGGACATATTCACTCATAGAAAACGGTATCAACTTCCCCATTGCGTATTGGTACTTATCGAGTATAGAATAAATTTGCTTCTCTTTGTTCCTACGAATGGAATTGTTCCATTATTTTATTACTAACAGAATCAAACAAATGTGAATCCTTGCGCGGAAATAATCCACCGAACTGGGGAGGTCCATAACATAGTTATAGTCTAGCCTTTTCCAATGCAATAAAGTTACAGAGTGTCTTTTTTTCTTTGATAAAGGGGTATTTCCATGGGTTTGCCTTGGTATCGTGTTCATACCGTTGTATTGAATGATCCCGGTCGACTGCTTGCTGTCCATATAATGCATACAGCTCTGGTTGCGGGTTGGGCCGGTTCTATGGCTCTGTATGAATTAGCAGTTTTTGATCCCTCTGACCCCGTTCTTGATCCAATGTGGAGACAGGGTATGTTCGTTATACCATTCATGACTCGTTTAGGAATAACCAATTCGTGGGGTGGTTGGAGTATCACAGGAGGGGCTGTAACGAATCCGGGTATTTGGAGTTACGAAGGTGTGGCCGGAGCACATATTATGTTTTCTGGCTTGTGCTTCTTGGCGGCTATCTGGCATTGGGTATATTGGGATCTATCAATATTTTGTGATGACCGTACAGGAAAACCCTCTTTGGATTTACCCAAAATCTTTGGAATTCATTTATTTCTCGCAGGAGTGGCGTGCTTTGGTTTTGGGGCATTTCATGTAACAGGCTTGTATGGTCCTGGAATATGGGTGTCCGATCCTTATGGACTAACGGGAAAAGTGCAATCTGTAAATCCAGCGTGGGGCGTGGAAGGTTTTGATCCTTTTGTTCCGGGAGGAATAGCCTCTCATCATATTGCAGCAGGGGCATTGGGCATATTAGCGGGTCTATTCCATCTTAGCGTCCGCCCACCCCAACGCCTATACAAAGGATTGCGTATGGGCAATATTGAAACCGTACTTTCCAGTAGTATTGCTGCTGTCTTTTTTGCAGCCTTTGTTGTTGCCGGAACTATGTGGTATGGTTCAGCAACGACTCCGATCGAATTGTTTGGGCCTACTCGTTATCAATGGGATCAGGGGTACTTTCAGCAAGAGATATACCGAAGGGTTAGTGCTGGGCTAGCCGAAAATCAAAGTTTATCAGAAGCTTGGTCTAAAATTCCTGAAAAATTGGCTTTTTATGATTACATCGGCAATAATCCGGCAAAAGGGGGATTATTCAGGGCGGGCTCAATGGATAACGGGGATGGAATAGCGGTTGGATGGTTAGGGCATCCTATTTTTAGAGATAAAGAAGGACGCGAACTTTTTGTACGTCGTATGCCTACGTTTTTTGAAACATTTCCGGTCGTTTTGGTAGACGGCGACGGGATTGTTAGAGCCGATGTTCCTTTTCGAAGGGCCGAATCGAAGTATAGTGTCGAACAAGTAGGTGTAACTGTTGAGTTCTACGGCGGCGAACTCAACGGAGTCAGTTATAGCGATCCTGCTACTGTGAAAAAATATGCTAGACGTGCTCAATTGGGTGAAATTTTTGAGTTGGATCGTGCTACTCTTAAATCCGATGGTGTTTTTCGTAGCAGTCCAAGGGGTTGGTTTACTTTTGGACATGCTTCATTTGCTTTGCTCTTCTTCTTTGGACACATTTGGCATGGTGCTAGAACCTTGTTCAGAGATGTTTTTGCTGGTATTGACCCAGATTTGGATGCTCAAGTGGAATTTGGAGCATTCCAAAAACTTGGAGATCCAACTACAAGAAGACAGGTAGTCTGATACCACATTG